ATTACTGTAAAGTAATGGATACTTCAACCATTTTGATCGGTTTTGTCTCGGATAGTGGCCGAGCAGGATAGTGGCCGAGCAGGAATAATGACTTATTTTGTATTTTTTCTAGGAATTTGCTTCGTACTAGGTGTTTTAGGTGTAGCATCGAATCCTTCGCCATATTATGGGGTTGTTGGGTTGGTTCTAGCATCTGTGGCGGGATGTGGGTGATTGTTGAGTCTTGGGGTTTCGTTTGTGGCCCTGGTGCTGTTTATAGTATATTTGGGGGGTATGTTGGTGGTGTTTGTTTATTCTGTGGCTCTGGCGGCAGAGCCCTTTCCTGAGGCTTGGGGTGATTGACGGGTAGTTGGGCACGCGGCGGCACTTGTGGCGGTGGTTTTAGTGGGGCTGCTGTTGGGGGGGTTCGTTGGGTCTTGGGGGTTTGGGGTTGTTACTGTTGATAGTGTTGGGATATTTGTTATGCGGTTGGATTTTAGTGGGGTTGCTATGCTTTATTCGCGGGGGGTTGGGATGTTCTTGGTTGCGGGTTGAGGGTTGCTGTTAACTTTGTTTGTTGTGCTGGAACTTGTGCGGGGGTTGTCTCGGGGGGCTATTCGGGCAGTTTAGGGGTTAGGATCAGAGAATAGTTTACTGTAAAATGCCAGCTTTGGGAGCTGGAGATAAAGGTTTAAGTCCTTTTTTTCTGAGGTTTGGGGATACTCTAAGAAGTGGTGAGTCTTCAGTCTTTGGTTTACAAGACCAATGTTTTTTATAAACTATTAGAGTATTAGTAGTTAAGTATTTTGTTTTCTAGGGCGCTTACGGCGGGGAAGAGGAATAGGAGGATGGTGAAGTAGGTGATTGATGCAAGTTGCCCGATGATAATGAATGGGTGCTCGACGGGTTGGCTTCCTACTCATGTTAAGATGAGGAGATTGGCTACTAGTGTTCAAAATAGGAGTTGGGAGAGTGGCCGGAATGTCATTGTTCGTTGTTTTGACTTGTGAAGGAAGGGAATTAAAAATAGGATTAGGACGGAGGCTGCTAGTGCTAGGACGCCTCCCAGTTTGTTTGGGATTGAGCGTAGGATGGCGTAGGCAAATAGGAAGTATCACTCTGGTTTAATGTGGGGCGGGGTTACTAGGGGATTTGCTGGGGTGAAGTTTTCTGGGTCTCCTAGGAGGTTTGGTGAGAATAGGGCTAGTGCTATTAGGGGGGCGAGCATGAGGATAAATCCTAGGATATCTTTGAAGGAGAAGTAGGGGTGGAATGGGATTTTGTCGCAGTCTGATACAATGCCTAGGGGGTTGTTTGAGCCTGACTCGTGCAGGAATGTTAGGTGGACTAGGGTGATTCCTGCGATTAGGAAGGGCAGTAGGAAGTGGAGGGCGAAGAATCGGGTTAGGGTGGGGTTGTCTACCGAGAATCCTCCTCAGGCCCACTCTACTAGAGTTTGTCCGATGTACGGGAGGGCTGAGAACAGGTTGGTAATTACGGTAGCCCCTCAGAAGGATATTTGTCCTCATGGTAGAACATAGCCTACGAAGGCTGTTGCTATGAGAGTAAGTAGGAGGATTACTCCTGTGTTTCAGGTTTCTTTGTATAGGTAGGAGCCGTAGTAGAAGCCTCGTCCGATGTGTAGGTAGATGCAGATGAAAAAGAGTGAGGCACCGTTAGCGTGTAGGTTGCGGATGAGTCAGCCATATTGAACGTTTCGGCATGTGTTGGCCACTGAGGAGAAAGCGAGGGAGGTGTCTGCAGTGTAGTGTATGGCTAGCAGGAGGCCTGTTAGGATCTGTGTGATTAGGCAGACAGCGAGGAGGGACCCGAAGTTTCATCAGGCGGAGATATTGGAGGGCGCGGGTAAGTCAATTAGGGAGTTGTTGATTATTTTTAGTAGGGGGTGGGATTTTCGGATGTTGGGGGCCATTAGAAGGTCTGTGTGGTTAGGATTATTACTAGGATAGACAGGGCGAAGGATCCTAGGTAGGTTTTAATAAGTCCCGTGTGCGCTAGGGTTGCGGCTTTGCTTGCGGCTACTTGTAGTTCGGCGAGACCCTCTGGTCCTATTTTTTTGAGTCAGGAGAGGTCGATTAGGTGCAGGGCAACATTTTGTCCCTTTTCTAGTAGGGTTTTAGAGCAGAATCGGTGGATCAGTGGGTTGAAGTATCCTAGTAGGGAGGAGAAGTTTATGAGGGGATTTGGTTTAGGGTGGGTGAGGGTGTGTGTTATGTTTGAGAGTTCGAGGGCTAGGATGATTCCTAGGATTGTTACTAGGATGGCAGCGGCCTTGGTGATGAGGGGCATGGTTATTGGGGGTGTTTTGGCTGGTGGGATGAAGGAGGTGATTAGTATTCCTGCCATGATGCTGCCTAGGGCAAGTCGGGTCAGGGGGGCGGTGATTAGTGGGTTGTTCTCGTTTATTGGTGTTATTGGGGGAATGCGGGTTTGTCCGGCTTGGACTAGGAGGGTTATGCGGATGCTGTAGGTTGCGGTAAATGCTGTGGCCAGGAGGGTTAATAATAGGGCTCAGGTGTTTAGGTAGGATGTATTTAGGCTTTCGATGATGAGATCTTTTGAGTAAAATCCGGCTAGGAATGGGGTTCCTATGAGTGCCAGGTTGCCGATAGTTAGGCAGGAGGTAGTGATTGGGAGTGTTTTTTGTAGGCCGCCTATTTTTCGGATATCTTGTTCTCCGTTTAGGCTGTGGATAATGGACCCGGAGCACAGGAATAGTATAGCCTTGAAGAAGGCGTGGGTTGAGATGTGCAGGAATGCCAGTTGTGGGAGGTTCAGTCCGATGGCGACTATTATTAGTCCGAGTTGGCTGGATGTCGAGAAGGCGATGATTTTTTTGATGTCGTTTTGGGTCAGGGCGCATGTGGCGGCGAATAGCGTTGATAGGGCGCCTAGGCATAGGCAGGCGGTTAGGGCTGTTTGGTTAGTGGCTAGTAGCGGGTGTATGCGGATGAGTAGGAAGATTCCGGCTACTACTATGGTGCTAGAGTGTAATAGGGCTGATACGGGGGTGGGGCCTTCTATTGCTGCGGGCAGTCATGGGTGTAGGCCGAATTGTGCGGATTTTCCTGCGGCTGCGAGGATGAGTCCCATGAGGGGGAGGATGGGGGTTTGGTGGGGGTGTACGGCCTGTTGGATTTCTCAGGTGTTGAAGGTTGATGCTAGTCATGCTATGCTTAGGATTAGGCCGATGTCTCCGATTCGGTTGTAGATTACGGCCTGTAGGGCGGCGGTGTTGGCCTCTGCTCGGCCTTGTCATCAGCCGATGAGGAGGAAGGATATGATTCCTACCCCTTCTCAGCCGATGAATAGGAGGAATATGTTGTTTGCAGTTGTCAGGAGCAGCATGGCAATCAGGAATGTTAGTAGGTAGGTGAAGAATTTTGTCATGTACGGTTCGGAGGCTATGTATCACATGGCGAATTGTAGGATGGACCATGTTACGAATAGGGCGATTGGGAGGAATGTTATTGAGTACTGGTCTATTTTTAGGCTTAGGGGGATTTTGAAGCTTATGATAAATTTTCATTCTCAGTGGCAGGTAATAGACTCTAGTCCGGAGTAGATGAATACAGTTGCTGGGGCTAGGCTTGTTAAAAATGCGGCTTTTACGGTGCGAGTAATGGTGAGGGGGGTGTTTTTAAAGTTTTTGAGGAGAAGCGGGAGGATGGTCGGGGTTAGGAGGATTGTTAGGGTAGTTGTTGACAGAATTAATGGTAGGGTCGCATTCACTACTTTTACCTTCGAGTTGCACCAAGATGGGTGGTTCCTAAGACCAGTGGATTACTGTTATCCTTTAAAAGTAAGGGGGCTGGGGTTTAAAGCCCAGATGCAAGAATTAGCAGTTCTTGTTGGTTCGACCTCCCCTCGGCAGGCAAGAAGGTTTGAACTTCTATTTTTAGGATCACAATCTAATGTTTGGTTTAAACTATGCTTGCATAAGGGGACTCCGGAGATTAGTTCGGGTTTGAGGATTAGGAGGAACATGGGGATAATGTGGAGTGCTATAAGTAGGTGCTCTCGTGTGGTTGAGTTTTGGATGGACGTGATATGGGAGGGGATTGGGCCTCGTTGGGTGATTAGTAGTATGAACAGGGTGTATGATGCGGTTAGTAGGGTGGCGGCTCCTGTTAGGATGATTGTGAGGGTAGATCAGTTGAACAGGGTGACTATAATGGTTAATTCTGCTATGAGGTTTGTTGTTGGGGGGAGGGCTATGTTTGTTAGGTTGGCTAGCATCCATCAGGTAGCTATGAGTGGTAGGAGGGGTTGGAGGCCTCGTGTGAGTAGTAGGATTCGGCTGTGTGTGCGTTCGTAGTTTGTGTTGGCCAGGCAGAATAGTATGGAGGAGGTTAGTCCGTGGGAGATTATTAGGATTATTGCTCCCGAGAATGATCAGTGAGTTTGGATCATTCCTGCGGCGATGACTAGACCTATGTGGCTAACGGATGAGTAGGCGATTAGTGATTTTAGGTCTGTTTGCCGAAGGCAGATTGAGCTAGTCATTAAGGCACCTCATAGGGCCAGGGTTAGGAAGGGGTAGTGGAGGAAGTTGGATAGTGGGCCTATTAGTAGTGTAACTCGCATGATTCCGTAGCCGCCCAGTTTCAATAGTAGGGCAGCAAGGAGTATTGAGCCTGCGATGGGGGCTTCCACGTGGGCTTTTGGCAGTCAGAGGTGTAGGCCATATAGAGGGGCTTTTACTATGAATGCTATGAGAAGTGCCAGTCCTGCTAGCATGCCTGTTCATGAGGTGGACAGGGTTGGGTGGGTTAGTTCTAGGGTTGGAAGGTGCAAGGTGCCGATTTTTACGTAGAGGTGTATGAGTGTGATTAGAAGGGGTAGTGAGCTTACTAGTGTGTAGAACAGCAGGTAAGTGCCGGCACTGAGGCGCTCGGGCTGATTTCCTCATCGTGTAATCAGGATTAGGGTTGGGATGAGTGTGGCTTCAAATGCAATGTAAAATAGTGCTAGTTCTGTGGCGGAGAAGGCTAGGAGGATGAATGGTTGAACTAGGATTAGGGTTGAGATGAAAGTTCGCTTTCGTGATACGGGCTCTTGTTGGAGGTGGTTTTGGCTCGCTATACTTATGAGTGGGAGGAGTCAGCAGGATAATACTAGGAGGGGGGAGGAGATTTGGTTAACTCCTGTTCAGCTGGACAGGAATTTGTAGGGGTAGTAGGTTGGGATTAGTCATTGTAGGCTAAGGGCGGCGATTAGCAGGCTGTACATGGTAGTGTTAGTTCATAGGAATTTTGGTGGGGACAGTAGGGCTGTTGGGAGGAGTATGATCGTTGGTAGGATAATTTTTAGCATTGTAGGAGGTTTAGGTTATGTAGGTGGTCTGAGCCATGAGTGCGTGTAGAGGCTACTAGGATAGCTAGGCCTGTGCCCGCCTCGCATGCTGAGAAAGTTAGCATGATGATTGGCACTATAGTGAATGAGGGGGTTTGGTTTTCAATGGGCCATATTGTTAGGCCTACGAATATTGAGAGCATTATGCTCTCAAGGCATAGTAGGGCGGATACTAGGTGGGTTCGGTGGAAGGCTAGTCCCAGTCCGCTGAGGACGAAGGCTGAGTAAAAGCTTAGGTGTAGGGGTGACATAAGAAAGTTACAGGGTTGGCTGTAGTCTGCTGGGCCGAAACCAGCTGTCTTTCGGTTAGACTAACTTTCTGCTATTCTGCTCACTCTAGGCCTCCTTGGGCTCATTCGTAGGCTAGTCCTAGTGTCAGTAGGAGAAGGATAGCTGCGGTTCAAGTGAGGGTTAGTAGGGGCGACTGTAGTTGGGTGGCTCATGGTAGGGGAAGTAGAAGGGCGATTTCTAGGTCGAATAGGAGGAATAGGATGGCTACTGAGGAAGAATCGGATTGAGAATGGTAGGCGGGCGGATCCAAGGGGGTCAAATCCGCATTCGTACGGTGAGAGTTTTTCTGAGTCTGGGCTTATTTGGGCGAGTCAGAAGTTTAGTGCGGTTAGGATGGCACTTAGGGCTAGTGATAGGGCGAATATGAATGTGAGTATGTTCATTGCTCTTCTCTGGGCTTGTACCAGATTTTAGAGATTGGAAGTCAATTGTAATTAATATACTAGAAGAGCAAGATCCTCATCAGTAAATGGTTATATAGAGGAATAATCAGATGACGTCTACGAAGTGTCAGTATCAGGCTGCGGCTTCAAATCCGAAGTGGTGGTCTGATGTGAAGTGGAATTTGATTAGTCGGAGGAGGCAGACAGTTAGGAAGGTAGATCCGATGATTACGTGAAGTCCGTGGAATCCGGTGGCAACGAAGAAGGTGGATCCGTAGACGCTGTCGGCGATTGAGAATGGGGCTTCGTGGTATTCTATTGCTTGTAGGGCTGTGAAGTAAAACCCCAGGAGGATTGTTAGTGTTAGGGCGTGGATAGCGTGTTTTCGGTTTCCTTCTGTGATGCTGTGGTGGGCTCACGTGACGGTTACGCCTGAAGCCAGGAGGATGGCTGTATTTAGCAGGGGGACTTCTATGGGGTTGAGCGGTTTGATGCCTGTTGGGGGTCATTGGCCTCCTAGTTCTGGGGTTGGTGCTAGGCTTGAGTGGAAGAATGCTCAGAAAAACCCTAAGAAGAAGAATGCTTCGGATGTGATGAAGAGGATCATGCCATATCGTAGGCCTTTCTGGACTGTGGGGGTGTGGTGGCCTTGGAAGGTGCTCTCTCGAATAATATCTCGCCATCATTGAAGCATTACTAGGAGTATTGATAGGAGGCCGGCTGATGAGTTGTAGTGGAATCATATGATCAGCCCTGAGGTTGTAAGTAGGGCGGCGGCTGCCCCGAAGATTGGTCAGGGGCTAGGGTCGACTATGTGGTAGGAGTGCGCTTGGTGTGCCATTAGATGTTCTCTTGTAAGTATAGGCTTAGGAGGAGGACGAAGACGTAGGCTTGGATTATGGCTACTGCTACTTCTAGGATGGTGAGGAGTAGTAGGATGATTATTGTTAGGATTGATACTGTGGGGAGAATGGGTGCGAGCGCAATGGAGGCTGTGGAGATGAGTTGAATGAGTAGGTGTCCTGCTGTGAGGTTGGCTGTTAGGCGGACTCCTAGTGCTAGTGGCCGAATTAAGAGGCTGGTTGTTTCGATCAGGATTAGTGCGGGGATTAGGGGTGTTGGGGTGCCCTCTGGCAGTAAGTGGGCTAGGGAGGCTGATGGCTTGTTTCGTAGGCCTGTTAGTAGGGTGGCGAGCCATAGGGGAAAGGCTAGGGCCATGTTTATAGATAGTTGGGTAGTTGGGGTGAATGTATATGGGAGGAGTCCTAAAAGGTTAATTGTGAGAAGTATAATTATTAGTGAAGTAAGTATTAGGGCTCATTTGTGGCCGTTTTTATTAAGTGGGATTATCAGTTGCTTTGTAATTAGGTGCAGGAGTCAGAGTTGGATGGTGGATAGTCGGTTGTTGACTCATCGGTTGCTTGGGGATGGGAACAATAGAGCCGGGAAGAGCAGGGATAGTAGGATTAGGGGGATGCTAAGTAGGTGGGGGCTTGAGAATTGGTCAAAGAAGCTTAGGTTCATGGTCAGGCTCAGGGTGTGGGTTTAGGGGTGAGTGACGGCTTGTCTGATGGGGGGTTGGTTGTGGTGAAGTTCAGTAGTTTTGGTTGGATTAGAAGTGCGAGGGTTAGTCAGGTTATGATCATGATTGAGAATCATGGTGCGGGGTTGAGTTGAGGCATATCATTAAGGAGGGGGCGATTCCTCTTTGGCTAGCTTAAAAGGCTAGTGCTGTGGCATAGCTTCTTAATGATTAGGATGATGATAGGAGGGATGATCAGGCTTCAAAGTGTGGGAGCGGAGTAGATTCTACCACAATGGGCATGTAGCTGTGGTTGGCTCCGCAGATTTCTGAGCACTGGCCGTAAAAGATTCCGGGCCGAGTAGCAATGAATGAGGTTTGGTTTAGTCGGCCTGGGATTGCGTCTGTTTTAACTCCGAGTGTTGGGACTGCTCATGAGTGGAGTACGTCTCCGGCAGTAATAATTACGCGGACTGGTGATTCTATGGGCACGACTACGCGGTGATCAACCTCTAAAAGTCGGAAGTGGCCGTTTGGTAGGTCTGTGGTGGGGATCATGTAAGAGTCAAATGATAGGTCCTTGAAGTCTGTGTATTCATAGCTCCAGTATCATTGGTGGCCGATGGCTTTTAGTGTGAGGTCTGGCTCGTCAATTTCGTCTATTATGTACAGGATTTGTAGGGATGGGAGAGCAAGGAGTACTAGGACGATGGCAGGTAGGATTGTTCAGATTAGTTCTACTTCTTGGGCGTCTACTGCATTGGATGACAGTTTTTCTATTAGTATGTGGGCTAGGAGGTATAGGACTAGGCTGCAGATGGTTAGGGCAACAATCAGAGCGTGGTCGTGGAATTCAACAAGTTCTTCTATGATGGGCGATGAGGCGTCTTGGAATCCTAGTTGTGAGTGGTTGGCCACATGAGATGTACGGGGTTTTCACCTGTGATTTAGTCTTGACAAGACTATGTAATTGGTTTACTAACGTCTCATGAGAAAGAAGCATGAGTGGTTAATGCGGCTGGCTTGAAACCAGTGTATGAGGGTTCGATTCCTTCCTTTCTTGTACTTGGACGAGAGCTGGCTCTTCGAAAGTGTGGTATGGGGGAGGGCAGCCGTGGATTCATTCGATGTTTGTGGCGGTTAGTTCTGGTTGTAGGACTTTTCGTTTGGCTGAGAGGGCTTCTCAGATGATAAATATTAGCATGATTACGGCTACCATTGAAATTAGGGAGCCGATAGAAGAGATAGTGTTTCATAGTGTGTAGGCGTCGGGGTAGTCTGAGTATCGTCGGGGCATTCCTGCTAGACCTAGGAAGTGCTGTGGGAAGAATGTCAGGTTCACTCCTGTAAATATTACCCCGAAGTGGGCTTTTGCTCATGTTTGGTGTAAGGTGAATCCGGTGAGAAGGGGGAATCAGTGGGTAAATCCGGCCAGAATGGCGAAGACAGCGCCTATGGATAGGACATAGTGGAAGTGGGCAACTACGTAGTATGTGTCGTGTAGGGCGATGTCTAGGGAGGAGTTCGCAAGAACAATCCCTGTTAGCCCCCCGATGGTAAATAGGAAGATAAACCCTAGGGCTCAGAGTATTGGGGGGTCTCATTTGATTGTTCCTCCGTGCAGGGTGGCTAGCCAGCTGAATACCTTAATTCCAGTGGGGATGGCGATGATTATGGTAGCAGATGTGAAGTAGGCTCGGGTGTCAACGTCTATTCCTACAGTGAACATGTGGTGGGCTCAGACGATAAACCCTAGGAAGCCGATGGATAGCATGGCTCAGACTATTCCCATATAGCCGAAGGGTTCTTTTTTGCCCGAGTAGTATGTGACTACGTGGGAGATAATTCCGAACCCTGGGAGGATTAGGATGTAGACTTCTGGGTGGCCGAAGAATCAGAATAGGTGTTGGTACAGGATTGGGTCTCCTCCCCCAGCAGGGTCGAAGAATGTGGTGTTTAGGTTTCGGTCGGTCAGTAGCATTGTGATGCCAGCGGCGAGGACGGGGAGCGATAGTAGGAGTAGGATGGCGGTGATTAGGACGGATCAGACGAAGAGTGGGGTTTGATATTGTGAGAGTGCGGGGGGTTTTATGTTGATGGCTGTGGTGATGAAGTTAATGGCTCCAAGGATGGAGGAAACACCGGCTAAATGGAGCGAAAAAATGGCCAGGTCTACCGAGGCCCCAGCGTGGGCTAGGTTGCCTGCTAGGGGTGGATACACAGTTCAGCCGGTACCGGCACCGGCTTCTACAGTAGATGAGGCGAGCAGTAAGAGGAATGACGGTGGGAGGAGTCAGAAGCTTATGTTGTTTATTCGGGGGAATGCCATGTCGGGGGCGCCGATCATTAAGGGGACCAATCAGTTGCCGAACCCTCCAATCATGATGGGCATTACTATGAAGAAGATTATTACAAAAGCGTGGGCGGTGACGATTACGTTATAAATTTGGTCATCGCCTAGGAGGGTCCCTGGTTGGCCTAGTTCTGCGCGGATTAGCAGGCTGAGTGCTGTGCCGATTATTCCAGCCCACGCCCCGAAGATAAGATATAGGGTGCCGATATCTTTGTGGTTGGTGGAGAATAGTCATCGATTGATGAAGGTCACGGGTAAGATGGCTGAGTGTCAAAGCGTTAGGCTGTAGTCCTTTTTACAGAGGTTCAATTCCTCTTCTTATCGGCCCTGTGGTGAAGTTCATGTTGAGTTGCAAGCTCATCGATGCGCATGAGAGTGTGCCGGGGCCTTAGGCAGAAGCCAGTAGGTTTAGGCATTTAGCTGTTAACTAAAGTTTTATGGGATCGAAGCCCGTCTGTCTAGCTAAGGCTTTAGCTTAATTAAAGCGTCTGGTTTGCATTCAGAAGATACAGGTTAGTGCCCTGTTGGTCTTAGTGCAGAAACTAAGAGGGTTTAACTCTTATTTAAGGCTTTGAAGGCCTTCGGTTTAGGGGGTGTTATCCTAAGTTTCTAGACAATAGCGTGGATTATGGGGGAGAGGGGGAGAAGGAGGATCGATAGTGAGGCGAGGATTGCGGTGGGCGTGCTTGGGGGCTTGCTAGTGTATCATTGTTTCATGTAGTTGGAGGAGTTTGGTGGGAGGGTGATTGTTGAGTGGTATGCAAGGCGTAGGTAGAAGAATAGGCTGAGTAGCGATAATATGGCGATTGCTATGGCTGCTGGTGTTATCTCTTGTTTGGTTAGTTCTTGGATAATGAGTCATTTTGGCATGAATCCTGTTAGTGGGGGGAGGCCTGCTAGGGATAGTAGCATTAGCATTAGGGTGGCGTTTAGTACTGGAGTTTTTGTTCATGAGGTTAGGACTATAGATAGGTTGAGGGCTTTGATTTTGTTGAGTGCTATGAATACAGCTGATGTCATGATTGTGTAGAGGTAAAAGGTGAGTAGTGCCAGTTTTGGGCTGTAAACTAGGATGATGGCGATTCAGCCTAGATGGGAGATGGATGAGAAGGCTAGGATTTTACGTGTTTGTGTTTGGTTCAGTCCTATTCAGCCTCCTAATGCTACTGAGGCCAGGGCTATAGTGGTCAGTAGGGCTGGGTTGAGTGATTTTGAGGTTATTAGGAGGAGAGTTAGTGGGGGGAATTTTATGAGGGTTGAGAGTAGGAGGGCTGTTATTAGGGGTGAGCCTTGTAGAACTTCTGGGAATCAAAAGTGGAATGGGACTAGGCCTAGTTTGATTGCGATTGCTGCTGTTAGTAGTAGACATGAGGTTGGGTGGTTGAGTTGTGTGATGTCTCATTGACCAGTGGCTCAGGCGTTGGTTATGCTGGAGAATAGGACTAGGGCAGAGGCGGCTGCTTGTGTTAGGAAATATTTTGTTGCGGCCTCTACTGCTCGTGGGTGGTGGGATTTGGAGATAAGTGGGATAATGGCCAGTGTATTAATTTCTAGCCCGGTTCAGGCTAGGACTCAGTGGTTGCTAGAGATCGTGATTGTTGTGCCTAATGCGAGACTGAGGGCTAGGACTGGGGTTGCATGGGGGTTCATTAGTAGAGGAGGGGGTTGGACCATCATTTCCGGGGTATGGGCCCGGTAGCTTGATTAGCTGACTCTACTAGAAAATAATATAAGGGAAGTATGGAGAGTTTTGATTTCTCTTGTGTAGGTTCAATTCCTACTTTTCTAAGGTTAATAGGAAATGAGAGGGCTGTTGTACCTCTATGTTCACTTTATCACAGTGACCCTTTAGGGTTCAGGCACATTTCCTTATGGAAGGAGGTAGGCCTGCATAGCAGATGGGTAGGCTGGTGTGTCAAAGGCATAGAGCGAGTGTGAGGGGCAGGAAGTTTTTTCATAGGAGGTGCATTAATTGGTCGTATCGGAATCGGGGGTAGGAGGCTCGGACTCACAGGAAGCCGAAGGACAGTAGGAGGACTTTTGTGGCTAGGATAATAGGGAACAGTTCTGGAGGGGGTCCTAGGGTGCTAGGGTTTAGGAAGATAATGGCCGTGAGTGTGTTTATTAGTATGATGTTGGCGTACTCGGCTAGGAAGAATAGGGCAAAGGGACCTGCGGCGTATTCAACGTTAAATCCTGAGACTAGTTCAGATTCGCCCTCCGTCAGGTCGAATGGGGCTCGGTTTGTTTCTGCTAGGGTAGATACGTATCATATTATTGCCAGAGGTCATGAGGAGAAGATGAGGTAGAGGGGTTCTTGTGCGATGGCGAAGGTGCTGAGTGTGTAGTTTCCGGTTAGTATGATTATGGACAGTAGGATGAGTGCTAATGTTACTTCGTATGAAATGGTCTGTGCGACTGCCCGCAGGGCTCCGATTAGTGCGTATTTTGAGTTTGAGGCTCAGCCTGACCATAGGATTGAGTAGACGGCCAAGCTTGACATGGCCACTATGAAGAGGACCCCGAGGTTTAGGTCTACTAGGGAAAATGGGAGGGGGAGGGGCACTCAGACGGTAAGGGCCAGGAGGAGGGCTAGTATGGGCATTATGATGAAGAGCAATGGAGAGGAGGTGGAGGGTCGAATGGGCTCTTTGATGAATAGCTTGATTCCGTCTGCGATTGGTTGGAGCAGGCCAAAAGGCCCCACGATGTTGGGGCCTTTGCGGGACTGCATGTAGCTTAGAACTTTTCGTTCTACCAGGGTTAGGAAGGCTACAGCAATTAGGATTGGAATGGCGTATAAGAGGGATATAATGAGGTAGCCTATTATTGTTATTTGTGGCATGTGCGGAGCTAGGAAGAGGATTTGAACCTCTGGGTAAAGGGCTTAAGCCTTTTGCATTTGCCGGGCTCTGCCACCCTAGCTGGTCCTTTTCTAGGATTGGGAGTGGTGGGAGGAGTCCTCTTCATAGTTTAGTTGGTTTCACTATTTAGAGGGAAGGCGTGCTTGTGGTATTGGCCTCACTTTCCCGGTCCTTTCGTACTGGGGAGAGTAGTTCATAGATAGAAACCGACCTGGATTGCTCCGGTCTGAACTCAGATCACGTAGGACTGTTAATCGTTGAACAAACGAACCCTTAATAGCGGCTGCACCATTAGGATGTCCTGATCCAACATCGAGGTCGTAAACCCCCCTGTCGATAGGGGCTCTTGAGGGGGATTGCGCTGTTATCCCTGGGGTAGCTTGGTCCATTGATCAATTATATTGGGTCTGGTCGCTATTAGCACTTTGAGGGGTGGCTCTAGGTAAAGAGGTATGGTCTTGTTTTTGGAGGATCTGTTTTTCTCCAAGGTCGCCCCAACCGAAAAATATCGGCCATGCCTTGCGATATGGTAGTGATCCCGGTGGGTTTGGTCTTGGGTTCGCGGTGGCCGTTGATTTTTAAGTTCCACAGGGTCTTCTCGTCTTATGTTCACATCCCCGCTTTTGCACGGGAAGATCAATTTCACTGATTATCTGTGAGAGACAGTTAAGACCTCGTTTAGCCATTCATACAAGTCTCGATTTATGGGACAATTGATTGCGCTACCTTTGCACGGTTAGGATACCGCGGCCGTTTAACCTGGGTCACTGGGCAGGCATCACCTTCAATACTTGTTTGTTTGCTGAAGGCTATGTTTTTGGTAAACAGTCGGGCCTTGTGGTTTGCCGAGTTCCTTTCACAGATTTTAATCGTTCTTATGGGCGCTCCTGAGTCGGGTTAACAGGTTTAGTTAATACTGGGTCTTGTAGGAGTTTTCGTATATGCCTGGGTCTGTTAATAATGTTTCCATGTAAGCTTGCGCCGTTAGAGGGGTAGGTGTGGCCCCAAGTTACTTATTTTAGCATTAATTCTCCTATATTCATAGGTTGACCTGTTTGTGGTAAGGGATTCATCTTGTTTCGGTATTTTTGGGCTGTGGAGCTTTGACGCACTCTTTGTTGATGGCTGCTTTAAGGCCCACGGTAAGGTTGTGTGGGAGATTTATCCGCTAGTCGAGGTTGTATCCTTTTTTAATGGAGCTGCACCTCCATTAAATAACTCTTAATCATCTCATTGTGGTTTGGGGTGTGTCCGGTAGGGAGGATTAAGGGAGAACTTAGATTCATTTCACAGGTAACCAGCTATCACCCAGCTCGGTTGGCTTTTCACCACTACTGGCAAGTCGTCCCACTCTTTGCAAACAGAAGACCTTTAGTACTAATAGCTGCTCGTAAGTAGCTCGCTTGGGTTTCGGCGGTCCTGGGGGGACTTTAGTTCCTTTGCTTGGTTGTTCTTGCTAAATCATGATGCAAAAGGTACAAGGGCTAGTCTTTGCTGTTTTTTGCTTTAGTTTTCACTATTATTTCATCTTTCCCTTACGGTACTGGTCTCTATCGCGCCTAAGTGTCTTTTCTATCGCCTATACTAGGACTGGAAAATGCTTTAATTTGGGCCTATTTAGTGAATTTGTTCAGTTTTGCGTTGTTTAGGTGGTTGAGCTAGAGGAAGGCTTCAAGACGATCTGGTTTGGCAGATATCTTTCAGGTGTAAGCTGAGTGCTTTGGGGTTATAGCTACGTCTTGAGTATTCTAAGTACACCTTCCGGTACACTTACCTTGTTACGACTTACCTCATCTTTGGCATGTTAATGGTATTAGTTATGTGCGGGTGTGGCCTGTGAAGAGGGTGACGGGCGGTATGTACGTGCCCTGGGGCCGGCTTAAAATGAGCTCTATTGTCCCATTTTACTGCTAAATCCTCCTTCCAGAAGCAGTTTCATGCTTCTTTCCGTATTGCCCTGTGCATAGGGAATGTAGCCCATTTCTTCCGTCCCATGGGCTATACCTTGACCTGTCTTGTTAGCGGGGATGCTGTTGTGCCTCATTCGGGGTGGGCTGGCGACGGCGGTATGTAGGCTGTGTTTGGCAAGGGGCGGTTGGGTTGATCGTGGATTATCGATTATAGAACAGGCTCCTCTAGGTGGGTTTAGGGCACCGCCAAGTCCTTAGAGTTTTAAGCGTTTGTGCTCGTAGTTCTCTGGCGGATACTTCGGTATAAATAAGTATCAAGATTTAGGGCCAGGCATAGTGGGGTATCTAATCCCAGTTTGGGCCCTGGCTTTCGTGGGCTCAAATTAATCGCTAGTTCCTAAGATCATCTTTATGGTGTGTTTAGGTGCATCTTGTGCTTGCGACAGCTTAGTTGCATTTTGATCTTAGTTGGGTAGGATAGGCATCTTACCACTCTTTACGCCGTTTATATAGGACAGTTGATTTGGGTCTCTTGTATGACCGCGGTGGCTGGCACAAGATTTACCGACCCTTGGGGGAAAAAGCTTGCTATGACTAAGTCGAGCTTGCACTCATTGCTTAATGTTAACTACTGCTGAATACCCGTGGGGGCGTGGCTTGGCAAGGCGTCTTGGGCTACTACTTGGGTGTGCCTGATGCCCGCTCCTTAAGGCCTAGTGGGTGGGTAGGCTGTTGAGGGCATTTACACTGGGGCGCGGATACTTGCATGTATATGTCTAGCAAAAACCAACTGTAAGGTTAGGACTAAGTCTTTTGTCCGCAGGCATGTTCGCGGCGCCGTCTTGGCAGCTTCAGTGCCATGCTTTAGTGTAAGCTATGTGGACGTGGCGAGTGGCTGGGAAATGGGGTAATTTGTGGGGTCGAAGTAATGATTGTTGTCGGATTATGTTGTTTTTAGTACTGGAGTTTCTCTAATAAGTTTAGGTTGTGTTGTTATGTTTGTATATATATATATCGTTGGATCGATGGTGGGGGGGGGGGGGGGGGTTGTTTTTTGTTTTTAATGGATGCCCGTCCAGCATTCCCCAAATAACCCCATTATACGGAGCTGCGGAAGAAAACATTTACTGAATGTGGTCAAAGTGCATCAGTGTCAAGGTGATTCCCCATATACCCCCACCGTCTCATTGAGTGACTCCTGAAATATAGGATAGGACGATAACCCAGGTGTGTCCAGGCTTAAATTGTGGGACCCCCCAAATCACTGGGAAAGGCCAGCTGTGAGGTAACCCCCGAAAAATAAAAGGAACCAGAAGCGCCCAAAAAGCTGGAAAAAGCCGCGATTACCCCTTGAGGTGGGTGGGAAGTATCCACAGAAGCCACCTTTTAAAAGGCGAGGAAAGAGGTGAGTGAACCCAATTTGATGGCCCTGACCGAAGAAACAGAAGGCGCAAAAATGTGAGGAGGGCGAGGGGTTTAGGGGGAACGTATGGGCCTGAAGCTAGTCCCGTCGACATACCGGCAAGGATGCTGATTCACGTGAGGTACGGTGATAATCCATTGGGTACGAGTTCATGAATATGTGTGGGCTGTGAGATGAGTAGGGCTGCTGCTGACGAATCATAATCGCAAGTCGATACTGAGTCGTAACATTGCAGTCAGTAGGTGACCTGGATGTAAGATGTCTTGACATACATAGGTGGTGGGGAAATGGATTCTAGGAGTATTCGGTACATGGTATGGTTAGTCCTGAGTACAGGGTATGTCCATCGTAGTGTAAATAACGGACCATAGTCTTATATTGTATGGGGAGCATAAATGTAGCCCCGACGTCAATAGCTAAATACCCCCCGCATCTCCCTGGGGGGGTTAAAGGGGGCGAGTAAGTGCTATGTGTGGGGGGGGGTACTGTTGGGGTGGCTTAGTTATAACTTTTTTTTTTTAGGGTTGGGTGTTTGGTT